GTCAATTTTGGGTAGAACCTAAAAAATTTATTGAGTTTAATCGATTAACTGATTAAAGTTGATAATAGATTTAATAATGTTTTTTTAGTCAAAACTTCGAGTAATATTATTATTACTAAGGCAACCATTGCTACACGACCATTTAAAACTTCACTAACTAAGTAAAACCCCCATCTAGATTCGTAATCATTAGATTTTTTATAATTATTGTTCATAGGAAAGTAATATTAAGGTTATATAAAAAATTGCCATTAAAATTATAATAATTATAATAACATGTTTTTGATAATTTAGGAAAACAAAAACTCCCAAAAAAGATTTTCGTAGACTATTAAAAATTGACACAATTTATATATTGAATCTATAATGAATGTAGGTAAGATTATTAAATCGTTTTAGAGTTTTTTTCTTTAAGTTCTTATTAAATATATTAAATAATAAAAATAAATTAAGATAAATGTTATGAAAGACACCTTAATGTTAATGATAGTCGCATCATTTGAATGGCCGTCACTTAACCCAAATGATTATACAAGAGCAGAAATGTTAAATCTTTTGGTGACAGCTATGGTGGCAGGACTAAGGCAGTATTATTGGATTTTAACTTTACGCTTATCAGTACAATGGTTCCCAAATATTAATCCGTATATTCACCCAATGTATTCATTATTACATGCTACTGATTTTTTCTTAAAAGAATTTGATGACATAGTACCTACGGTACTAGGTATGGATATGTCTTCGATGTGTGCATTTATCTTCCTTGAGTGGATGATACGAACATTAGAATCTATTACTTTTACAGAACCTCCCCTTTTTTAAGAAAGGGAATTAGATAGATATATTATAATAAAATAATAAATAAAACTTATATTAGAAATGTTAAAAATAAGATTTAAACGCGGTGGTCGTAAAAAACAACCTTTTTATAAAATTGTGGTAATGGATGTTAGAACAAAAAGAGATGGAAAAGTATTAGAAGAATTAGGGTTTTATAATCCGATAGATAAAACTTTTCATATTAATCGTGAGCGAACAATTCTTAGACTATCTAATGGTGTTCAACCTACAGAAGTCGTTAAAAATCTATTAAGAAAGTCTTCTGGATTTTAAAGGAAAAGAAAATATAGGTAATTTATTTATGTTAAATAAGAATGTTTATGTCTTTAAGATTATTTGGAGCAAAAATTATTTAGGGTTAGCTGTGGATAAAAAACTACAAAATAATCGTACATTACCCATTACTACTTTCTTTTTTTGGCCTAGAGAGAACGGGTGGCAATTATTAAAAGAAGAATTATCCTATAAGCCCTGGATGTCAAAAGATGATTCCATTGATATATTAAATGCTTATACTGAGATTATAAACTATTGGTTATTAAATGTTAACGAAGTAGAGAGTATAACAAAGTTAATAAGAGATAGCTCAAAATTCAGGTTTGAACTTTTGGCTAAATTTTAATTTTTCATCAAAAAAATAGTCTATAGAATTTAATAAAAAATTTATTAAACCCTATAAGCTATTTTTATACCTAAAAATATCTAGGCTTAACTTTTATATCAGGTTTTATTAAATGCTAAATAAAAATAGAAAAATCCGACAAATTTTTTTTTTAATTAAAGATTTGGATCCCATTTTTTTCGAATTTCTAATTGATAACATAGAATACCCTAATAAAAAACTTACATTTACCAAAGATGAGCGTCTTAAAGTTTCTGATATAAATATTCTATTATTTTTTATTTATTGCAATATATTTTCGACTGAGCAATTAAATCTACAACTCCAAAATAAAACAAACGTTAACAATGCGAAAGATAATTTATTATACTATCTAAACAGAGAGAAACGAAGATTAAGAGCAAAGGCTTTAAATAAAGAATTAAAACAAGATCTTCAAAAGAGTTTTTTTTTAAGTATTAATAAAACAAAAAACAATGAGAGGGTTGTTTCTTCCTCAAAAAATTTAACTTCTATTGAAAGATTACAAGATTTTAATTTAGTCTGATTAAAATAAAAAAGAACTGGGGTAGGAGGATTCGAACCTACGAATGGCGGAGTCAAAGTCCACTGCCTTACCACTTGGCTATACCCCAAAAAGGATCTATAAATCAATCTATAAGCTACAATATTCTCTGAGCTAGGAGGGATTCGAACCCCCGACACCGTGGTTCGTAGCCACGCGCTCTAGTCCACTGAGCTACAAGCCCTATATGAATATAATACATTATTTTACTATTTCATAATATAAGAAACAATTTTTAATACTACTACTACTATTTCTAATTCTTTTAAGTTTATTAGTAAATTGATTTAAATTTAAAAATATCAATACAATTAAAATGGTACGTTATAGAGGCCCGCGTTTAAAAATTATTAAAAGGTTTGGTGATTTACCAGGCTTAACGAGAAAAGTAGTACTAAAAAAGCAGAATGCACAAGGAAAAGAAATAACTGACCAGAAAACCTCAAAAGCATCAGCTTATAAAATTAGATTGAATGAAAAACAAAAATTACGTTATAATTATGGGATAACGGAATCGCAATTGTTAAGATATGTTAGGGAAGCAAGACGAAAAAAGGGTCTAACAGGCTTCTTATTAATGCAACTTTTAGAAATGCGACTAGATAATATTATTTTTCGTTTAGGATTAGCGCCAACAATCCCTGCTGCAAGACAAATTATTAACCACGGGCATGTTCTAATAAATAAAAAAAGAGTTAATATACCTAGTTTTCAATGTCGACCAAATGATTCTATTAGTTTTTCTACAAAACCTAAAGCAATAGCCTTAATTAAATCCAATTTAAATCAAGGAGAAAATGCAACTTCAAGTAATAATGTTTTAAATAGTCACTTAGAATTCGACCAAAAATTATTAACAGGGAAAATTTTAAATTTAGTAAAACGTAAAGATCTTAGGTTTAAAATCAATGATATGCTAGTTATTGAATACTACTCAAGACTTGCTTAAAAATAAATATTTATGGTTAGCTTTTAATTTTAAATAAAAAGCGAGGTTTTTCCTCTCTTTTTATTTAAAAAATTATCATTTCTACTAACCCTAGTTTAGTTTTTTTGCTTCTTCCTCTTTATCTATTACTAAACCTTCTATTGTTGTTGAAAGTTTTCTTGATAAAGCCATTTCACTGTTTGATTTTGAAGGTTCAACCATAGGATAACAATTTTCATCTTCTAAAACATTACATTCAAGTAGGACAGGTTCCGGTCCTTCCAAAGTATCACGTAATGTGGGCCATATTTCTGATTGGCGTTCAGTATACATACTTTTAATGCCATAAGCATTTGCAAGTACATCGAACTTTGGTGCTCCTTCGACCATATTAGAGTGAGAATATCGACTTTCATAAAATGTTTCTTGCCATTGACGTACCATCCCTTGCCAATGATTATTAATAATAATGATTTTAATCCTTAATTTATATTTAGAAATTGTTCCTAATTCTTGCAAATTCATTTGAAAACTAGAGTCACCAGTAATACAAATAATATCTTCTTTTGGGTAAGCCACAGCTGCACCAATGGCAGCAGGTAAGCCAAACCCCATCGTACCTAACCCAGCACTAGACAACCATTTGCGTCGTTTGCATTTTGTATATTGTGCAGCCCACATTTGGTGTTGTCCAACATCTGTAGTAATTATTGCATAAGGTCTAATATCTGTTAATGTTTTAATAACAGTTTGAGGTAATAAAACATCATCAATGGTTTTAGGTAATAATGAATAATCCCCAGGAATTGGTAGTAATGGAAATTCTTGCTTCCATTCTATAGTCTTTTTATACCATTTTTTAAATTCTTTACGAAGAGGCTTTTTAAGCCATCTATGTTCTGGTCGATCCATCAATAATAGAAACTTTGTTAAGATTTTTTTAATATCACCGACAATACCAATACCAACATTTTTGTTTTTACCAATTTCTGCCTCATCAACATCAATATGAATAATAAAAGCTTTACAAGCAAAATCTTGTAATTTTCCAGTAACTCTATCATCAAACCTAGCACCAACCGCAATTAATAGATCGCAATTTGCTACCGAAAAATTGGCATATACAGTACCGTGCATCCCTAGCATACCTAAAGATAATCTATTATTTTCATTGAATGCTCCTTTTCCTGTTAAAGTTGTTGTAACAGGGATTTGGTAACGATAAGCAAACCGAGCTAATTGACGGCCCGCCTGTGAGCTTACAACTCCACCACCAATGTATAATAAGGGCCTTGAAGATTCTGATAGCCGTTGTAAGGCCATTCTTATTTTATCAGTTTGATTCTTAAATTTATATCTCCAACCTAAGACCTTATGTACAGTTGTTGCATAACATGGGATAAACCTTTTTATTTTTTCTAACCCTACATTTTTTGGTATATCAATTAAAACGGGACCAGGTCTTCCATTTTGAGAGACATATATTGCTTCTGCCAAAATTTGAGACAAAAATCTAGACTCCAAAACAACATAGGAATGTTTAACTAAAGATAAGGTTATTCCATAAATATCAATTTCTTGAAAAGCATCAGTCCCAAGGAATTGGGTCCCTACTTGCCCAGTCAGAACTATCATTGGGATTGAATCTAAATAAGCAGTTGCAATACCAGTAACTAAATTAGTTGCACCTGGACCTGATGTCGCAAAACAAACCCCAACTTGTCCACTGGATCTACTAAAACCATCGGCAGCATGTGTTGCAGCTTGTTCATGTCTTACAAGATAATGCTTAATAAATTTCTTGTCCTCCCAAAAAAATAATTCATCATAGATAGGTAATATTGCTCCTCCAGGATACCCAAAAACTGAATGAATTTCACTACGGACTAATGTATCAAAAAGAGCAAATGCTCCCGTATGAATATATAAACTTTTTTCTTCAATTTCTTGAATATCTTTAAAAAGCCCAACTTTTTTTATATTTTTCTTTTCGATAATACTTGAACTTTGGTTAGAATAGTTTTTTTCAAGCATCTTTTGCAACCCAAGTCCAGATGACTTAAATCTTTGGTTGCGATCTAATTCTCCCCTTCGTGAACTACGTCTTTTAAAATAATCCTTTTTAGAATATTTCATTTGGGTATTGCGGAAAGGACTTTTTGAAAAATAATATATTTGTTGTTCTACTTTTTCTCTTGGTTCTATTTCTTTTGATTTTAATTCTGGTTCCGGATTTTCCCCATAGTAGGGCATTAAGTTAAAAAATTGTTGGGTTGTCATAAATTAATTATTTTTAAATATAATAATAAATTAAGTATAATCAAGTAATTTATTCTATACTTAGCATTTCTTTTAAAATGCAAAATAAAGTAATTAAAATACTTATCAAAAAAAAATATACTATTTTCTTATCATTAAACTTTTTCAACTGTTCAATAATAGGTGTTAATAATATTAAAATTAATCCCAGCATTGAAGATATAAAAAATCTTGGATAACGTAATAAATTATCCCAAAAAACCATTTATTATCCCTTTTATTTATTTATTTATTTTATTGACATTCTTCTTAATAAAAATTCTAGTTTGAAACCAAGATGATTAAAAGAGTACAACATTTAGCTTAACAAAAATGAGAAACAATTTGTTTTACCCTAGGATCTAGCTTATAATGTGTAATAAAAATTGATAATTCTATTGAATTCTACAAATGGTTATGTATAGAATTATATAGTACTATACTATAACTCTATCTGATATCTGACACAAGTCTTAAAAATTTACAAAAAAATAACCTATTTATGACACTACTTATTCTTGGCGGAACTGGAACTTTAGGTCGACAAATTGTTAGGAAAGCTTTAGAGAATGGTTTTCAAGTTCGTTGTATTGTCCGTAATAAAAGAGCTGCGAATTTTTTAAAAGAATGGGGAGCTGAGTTAGTTTATGGTGATTTAACAATACCAGAGACTTTACCACTTTCCTTTCAAGGTGTCACAGCTATAATTGATGCATCGACTACAAAACCGGAAGATAATACTGAATTAATACATGTAGACTGGTATGGTAAATTAATCGTAATCGAATTATCAAAATATGCTCAATTAAAACGCTTTATATTCTTATCAATTTTGAATTCGGAGAAATATCCTTATATAACTTTAATGCAAATGAAATATAGGATAGAAAAGTTTATAAAAAGTTCAACCATCCCATTTACTATTTTTAAATATGCTGGGTTTTTCCAAGGACTTATCTATCAATATGCAATACCTATTTTAGAGCAAAAATCTATTTTAGTTACATTAGAATCACCAACAATTGCTTATATAGATACTCAAGATGCCGCATTTTTTTGTATAAAAAGTTTATCCATTAAAGAAACAGAAAATAAAGTATTTGCTACTGGAAGCTCTCAAGCTTGGAAATCAGAGGAAATTATTGAGCTTTGTGAAAAACTGTCTGGACAAAAGGCAAAAACTCAAACAGTTCCTGTATTTCTTTTAAAAGTTTTTAGACAAATAACAGGGTTTTTTGAGTGGAGTCTTAAAATTAGTGATCGTTTAGCATTTATTGAAGTAATAAATAATACTCAAAATTTTACATCTTCTATCCAAGATACATATAATTCATTAGATATTAATAAAAAAGAAGTACTAGAATTAGATTTTTATTTTCGAGAATACTTTGAAATGATGCTTACTCTTTTAGAAAAATTAAATGCTGGTCAAATTAAAAAAACTCAAACCTCTATAATTTAATTTTAATAAAGACAATATGAATCATGCTATTTTTGTTGCAAAAGTTATTGAAAAGCCTGTCCATTTAGTTTATAAAGAATGCCAATCTATGGAAATAAAAGTAAAATTTCCATCTCCTCGACAAAAAAATTCTAAAAATGAGTTGAAAATTTTACTTTGGGGTGATGATAAAGGTGATTTTTTAAAATATTATAAAACACAAGATTATTTAATAATTGAAGGTACACTTACATCAACAGGTTATATTAATAAGGAAAATGAAATAAATGAAGTAAAATTTATTGTTAAAAAATTTTACCCATTCTTATTAATATAAAATGGCTAAAACTTTTTAACATGTATAATTCTAATATTGAACAATAATTAAAGTTGAGTACAGAAAACTTAATAAATTTTCTTATACTTACGTTTAATTATTGTTATAAGAAATAAAAATTAGATTAATCAATTGGACGCATTGAAAGTACAGCCTCTGTTTGTCGATTTATACCTTTTTCAAAACCTGCAGCAGCAGCTCTTGAACGACCAGAATGCCACCAATGACCAACTAATAAGAAGAAACCTAGGAAAAAGTGAGATGTCGTTAACCAAGAACGAGGTGATACATAGTTTACAGAATTTATTTCAGTAGCTACACCACCAACAGAATTTAAAGACCCTAATGGGGCATGAGTCATATATTCTGCTGCTCGACGTTCTTGCCAAGGTTGGATATCATTTCTGATTTTATTAATATCTAAACCATTAGGTCCACGTAAAGGTTCTACCCACGGAGCACGTAAATCCCAAAAACGCATTGTTTCCCCACCAAATATGATCTCACCACTTGGTGATCTCATTAAATATTTTCCTAAACCAGTAGGTCCTTGTGCAGAAGCAATATTTGCCCCTAATCGTTGATCTCTTACTAAGAAAGTAAATGCTTGTGCTTGAGAAGCTTCTGGACCAGTAGGACCAAAGAATTCACTTGGGTACGCAGTATTGTTATACCATACAAAAATCGAAGCAGTTATACCCATAATAGATAGAGCAGCTAAACTATAAGATAAATAAGCTTCCCCAGACCAAACAAATGCTCTACGGGCCCAGGCAAATGGCTTAGTTACAATATGGAATACACCACCAATAACACAAAGCGCACCTACCCATATATGACCACCTACAAGATCTTCCATATTATCAATTGAAGCAATCCAACCATCACCACCAAATGGTGATTTAAATACATAACCGAAAATAATAAAAGGATTTATAGTTGGGTTATCAATAAATCTAACGTCTCCACCACCAGGGGCCCAAGTATCATATAACCCATAGCTAAATAGATTACCTGGCATAGCTCGGAAAGCAAATAATAACGCACCTAAACCAAGAAAGATTAAATGAATTCCTAAAATAGATGTCATTTTATTTTTATCACGCCAATCGTAACCAAAAAACGGGAATGATTCTTCTAGTGTATCTGGACCAATTAATGAATGGTAAATACCACCAAAACCTAGTACAGCTGAAGAAACTAAATGTACAACGCCAACCACAAAGTATGGGTAAGTGCTTACAATTTCTCCACCAGGGCCTACGCCCCAACCTAAAGTTGCTAAATGAGGGATTAAAATAAAACCTTGTTCGTATAAAGGTTTTTCAGGTATGAAATGAGAAACTTCAAATAAAGTCATCGCACCTGTCCAAAAAACCATGATACCTGCATGGGCTACATGTGCACCTAATAATTTACCAGATACATTAATAAGACGAGCATTACCAGACCACCAAGCAAAACCTGTAGATTCAATGTCTCTACCTGCTACAATATTAAAGGGCGTTTCCACGTGGTAGAACCTCCTCAGGGAATACAAAGTTTTCATGTGGCTGATCTTGTGCAGCCATCCAAGCACGGATACCTTCGTTTAATAAAATATTTTTAGTATAGAATGTTTCAAACTCTGGATCTTCAGCAGCACGAAGCTCTTGTGATACAAAATCATAAGCTCTTAAATTAAGAGCAAGTCCCACAATCCCGATAGCACTTGTCCATAACCCTGTTACAGGCACAAAAAGCATAAAGAAATGTAACCAACGCTTGTTTGAAAAAGCTACTCCAAAAATTTGTGACCAAAAACGGTTTGCTGTTACCATAGAATAAGTTTCTTCTGATTGTGTTGGTGTAAATGCACGGAAAGTATTCGCAGCATCTCCATCTTCAAATAGAGTATTTTCTACAGTAGCACCATGGATAGCACATAATAATGCCCCACCTAAGATACCAGCAACACCCATCATATGGAATGGGTTTAATGTCCAGTTATGGAACCCTTGTAAAAATAATAAAAAACGGAATATCGCTGCTACCCCAAAACTTGGAGCAAAAAACCAACTCGCTTGTCCTAATGGATATAATAAGAAAACAGAAACAAAAATTGAAATTGGTCCAGAAAAAGCTATTGCGTTATAAGGACGAATCCCAACTAAACGAGCAATTTCAAACTGACGTAGGCAAAATCCAATTAGTGCGAATGATCCATGTAGTGCGATAAAAGCCCATAGACCACCAATTTGGAACCAACGTGTGAAATTACCTTGAGCTTCTGGTCCCCATAAAAGTAAAAGGGAATGGCCCATACTATTAGATGGTGTTGAAACTGCTGCAGTTAAAAAATTACAACCTTCTAAATATGAAGTTGCTAATCCATGTGTGTACCATGAAGTAACAAAAGTTGTTCCAGTAAACCAGCCCCCAAGTGCTAAATAAGCACAAGGAAATAGAAGTAACCCTGACCAGCCTACAAAAACAAAACGATCTCTTTTTAACCAGTCATCTACAAGGTCAAATAACCCACTACGCTCTGTTTGTCCAATTGCAATACTCATACGTTAATTACTAAGTATTAACTGCAAGGAATAATAAAGTAGATAATAGAAAAATTTAAAATAAAATGATTAATATCAGACTTACCTAATCAGCTAATTTATTTTTATTAAAAGGGACTTAAAACTTTTTTATTGTTATTCTAATGGGTAGGTTAAGATAGTTAAGATACCTATCTAAACAGTATTTTTTTCTTAGTTAAGTATTGTATAATAGTTTTCTACTATAAGGAATAAATTGAAACCTTTAATAATTAAAGAAGCTCCCCAGGTAGGATTTGAACCTACGACCAATCGGTTAACAGCCGATTGCTCTACCACTGAGCTACTGAGGAATTATATTTGTTGTAACTAACGATTCATTATATCTTCAATTTACTTAATTGATACTAGCTTTAAAGTAGATTAAATTAAAATTATATTATTGAAGTCTTTTTTATTTGAATTTATCTGAAATTTTTTTTTAAGATAGGCCATAACTTTAGATTTTGGTATTTGGTTAAATATCCCATTTTAAAGATTTAACTAAATACCAAAATCTAATTACATATTATTTTATTCCTAAATATAATTGTCTGTTGACAAGTTGTAAAGAGTTTTTTGTTTTTAATTAATTACAGGCTTTAACCAATCGTAACCTTTTTCTTCTAATAAATTTGCTAAATTGGCATCACCTGTTTTAATAATTTGGCCATCTTGCATAACATGAATAAAGTCCGGTCGTATATATTCTAATAATCTTTTATAGTGGGTAATTAGAATAACACTTTTACTTTTATTTTCCATTAGTGTATTAATTGTTTCAGAGATAGATTTCAATGCATCAATATCTAAACCTGAATCTGTCTCATCAAGAATCCCTAATTTTGAATCTAATAAAGCAAATTGTAAAATTTCATTTCGTTTTTTCTCTCCTCCTGAAAAACCTTCATTTACATTTCTAGAAATAAAGCTTTCATCTAGCTTAACCATTTTTAATTTTTCTCTTAACAATTCATAGAAAAACAAGGGGTTTACTTTTGGTAAATTCATTGAGACTTGCTTTGCATTATAAATCGCTTGAAGAAATTCTTGATTATCTACTCCTGCAATCTCTACTGGGTACTGGAATGCTAAAAATAAACCTAGATGAGAGCGTAAATCTGGGTCCAAATTGCAAATATTTTGTCCTTGGAATAGAATTTCTCCTTCCGTTACCTCATAAGATGGGTGACCAGCAATTACTTTTGAAAGAGTACTCTTCCCAGAACCATTTGTTCCCATTATAGCATGTATTTCTCCTTCAAAAATACATAAATCAACTCCTTTTAAAATCTTATTATCATCAATGTTTGCATGTAAATTTTTAATTTCTAAAAGTGGAACTTTATTATTCTGGCTCATCCTACGCTCCCTTCTAATTTTATACGTAATAAATGCTCAACTTCTGAAGCAAACTCAATAGGTAACTCATCAAAAACAACTTTGCAAAAACCAGTTAGTATTAATGTAACAGCATCTTCTGCATTAATACCTCGCTGCAATAAATAAAAAAGCTGTTCTTCACCAACTTTAGAAGTGGAAGCTTCATGCTCTATTTTAGAAGTTGAGTTTTGTACTTGTATGTAAGGGAAAGTATTTGCTTGTGCATCGGCACCAAATAAAAGCGAATCACATTGAGAAAAATTTCTACTATTTAATGCTTTTGTACCGATTTTAACTAATCCACGATAACTATTTTTTGAAAAGCCACCAGATATTCCTTTCGAGATTATTTGGCTTTTTGTATTAGAACCGACATGGATCATTTTAGTACCTGTATCAGCTTGCTGCATATTAGTTGTTAAAGCTACTGAATAGAATTCTCCTTGAGATTTATTACCAATTAAAACACAACTAGGATATTTCCAAGTAATAGCAGATCCTGTTTCAACTTGTGTCCAGGATATTTTCGAGTTTTCTCCTATACATAAACCACGTTTCGTTACAAAGTTATAAATCCCACCGATTCCATTTTTATCACCTGCATACCAATTTTGGACCGTTGAATATTTTATTTCTGCATTTTTTAAAGCAATTAACTCTACAATAGCGGCATGTAATTGATTAGTATCATATTGTGGAGCTGTACATCCTTCAAGATAACTAATATAACTTCCTTCTTCTGCTACGATTAGCGTACGTTCAAATTGTCCTGCTTCTTTATTATTAATTCGGAAATATGTTGATAATTCTAGGGGGCATTTTAAATTTTTGGGGATATAGCAAAATGACCCATCTGTAAATACAGCTGAATTTAACGCAGCAAAAAAGTTATCTCCAGAAGGTACTACAGTACCTAAAAACTGTTTTATTAAATGGGGATACAATTTAATAGCTTCTGAGATAGGACAAAAAATAACCCCATATTTTTCTAATTCTTCTTTAAATGTCGTTGCAATTGAGATACTATCAAAAACTGCATCCACTGCCACGTTTGATAAACGTTTTTGTTCGTTTAATGATATTCCTAGTTTATTAAAAGTATCCCTTATTTCTGGGTCAACTTCATCTAAATTGGCTAAAGTCTTTTTTGTTTTTGGTGCAGAATAATAAACGATTTTTTGGTAATCCATTTCCAAAAAATCTAATTTAGCCCAGCCGGGATTTTTCATTTTTCGCCATTTTTTTAATGCTCCTGTTCGGAAGTGGAACATATAATCAGGTTCATTATTTTTTTTAATAATATTTCTTATTATATTTTCATTTAAACCTGGTGGGAGCGTTTCCGTTTCAACATCAGTAGAAAAACCATATTTATATGGTTGGTTTACAAGTTGTTGCAATGTAGCATTTGTTTCATTCATAGTTATCACTCCAAAAATTAAATATAGATAAGGTTATTTATTTATTCTAACATTTTTTAAAGTTTCAAAAACGTTTATATAATTATAATTTTTATTGGTTAAGAAGAACTAGTACTTTATAGGTATTATCAAATTTATATTATGAGGTTAAAAAAAGTCAAATTTTTTATTTATTTTAATTCTATAATATATATAGAATATAATACAATATAAACTTTAGTATATCGATTAGTAGAATACTAGGTAAGCTATAGTACCGGACCTTTTTCATTAATCGATATAACTATTCAAAAACTTTCTTCAATTATATTTAACGTTTAACTTCAACACATCTTTGAAAAACGAACCTATTATTTTTATTATTTGTTGTAAGAACTTTTGATCTAACAAAACCTAAATCTAAGGCTTGCTGTATTGTTTCAGAGTAACCGTAGTTTAATTCAAGTTTTTTTAAAAAATTACTAATTATTTCTTTTTGTGTCCAAGATTGAGAATCTGTAATTATATCATAAGATAAATTATTAGATTTAAAAGCTAAATAATTCTGATAAGAATTTTCATATATACTAGACTTTAAATTTTTTGAAAAAATAACAGGAACCTCAATAGTGTTATTATTATTATGTTCTACATAAGGGTATCCAAGTTTATTTATAACTTTCTTTAATACATTGGAATTTGTGTATTTCGTTTTAATAGATGTGTAATGAGACATTTTATTTTCTTTTGTTTGAAACGTATTTAATAGGCTAAAAGATTTGGATATATTACATATACTAAAGATACTAAATCTTTTAAAGAGCGTCAAGATTCATATTATAAATTATTAATTTAAAATAAGTGAGCAGGCTCAGAAGGAATTGAACCTACATTAGAAACTTAGAAGGTTTCGGTCTTTATCCATTAGACGATGAGCCCATTAAGATAAGCAAGTAAGAATTGGGCAGTACTGGACTTGAACCAGTGACCCTCTGCTTGTAAGGCAGACGCTCTACCACTGAGCTAACTGCCCTTAATCTTACTTTCTCTATAAGTATTATACAACATAATTATTTTGATTGTATTTGTTAATAAAATTTTGGACTAACGAAATATTGTTGATTATAATTAAAAAACTACAAAAATAATGTTCGAAAAATGATATTAAAGAAATTGAAGGTGCGGCTAAAATAATTCTTACTAAAAAAAAATATATATATCTATTAATGAAATACTAATGAAACAATGAAACACAAATAAATAAATAAATAACAATTTTTAATTGAAAATTTCTCATTTAATTTATTTAAATATTGATTATGATTAAATAAAACGTATAAAGAATTTTTAGCTGGTGAAAGGACTTGAACCTTCAACCTACTGATTACAAATCAGTTGCTCTACCAATTGAGCTACACAAGCATTTATTTGTTAACTTTAAACAATAATTCTACACTTATAATTGAATTTCTAAAAATTATTATTTTAAACCTAAGTATCAAGGGTGAATGACGGGACTTGAACCCGCGGATGGCGGAATCACAACCCACTGCCTTAACCACTTGGCTACACCCACCTTTATATCTATAATATACTGTATAGATATAATAATGAAAAATTAAACAAATGAAAATAAATTTTTTTTTGTTACTTGTATCTTTAAACGGTTGCGAATATAAAGTATATATGACGCAACCTTCTCAAGTATTTGATCTCTTAGAATTCTTTAATTATCAGAAAGAACTTGTTATAATTCAGCATAATGGGAAAATTCATAATTATTTAAACAAAAATTCTCAATATTTAAGACAAAAAGATAGAATTGAAATTATTACAATTGTTGGTGGTGGATAACAATTTACCTTTTTAAAGTTACCGAAATTCTACCTCGTTCTGTATCCTTATAAATAATTTTTATCGGTATCTGATCACCAAGCTGGTATAACGACACAAGATTTGGTATTTTATTGTGGTTTTGGGAAATTTCAGAAATATGTAAGAAACATTTTATTCCTAAAACATTAATAAAAATACCAAAATCTTTTATAGAGGTAATATTACCTATATAGATTTTCCCAATGGACAAATTTTTATTTACTTTAGTAAAGATAGCTAACCTTGAACTAACCTGAGCAATATGAAAATAATCTTTAACTTCAAGAAATTTAAATGGCATAAAAAGATTTTTCTTGTTTGTTCTTAGATAATATTTTGGAATATTTAAATTTAATACAAAAAACCTCAAGCCATTAAAAATTACTAATTTTCCTTTTCCGAGTGGTTTTTCAATTTTGGCATAAATAGTCATATTTGTAAAATCAAGTTGTCTTAAACGATTCCATAAGTAAATTGACTCTAACCGTTTCAAAGAAACAATTATCCGGCTATGATTATTAGTAATATCAAGAATCAAAAACTCACCAACAAAATTGGTATTTAATAATTCACGGGTATTAACTAGAGGATAAATAGAAATTTCTTTTAATGGTAAAAAACATATTTGTTCTAGCCCAAGATCAACTAAAGCATAATTAGATTCTAACCCTATTATAATACCAGCTAATATATCATTTTTTTTTATTTGGTAACTATATTTTGATAAAATTAGACCAAATTTATTAAAATCAAATTTTGATGTGACGGTAGGTAACGGCATAATTTTTTTTTTATTATTTGATAATAAGAATCGATATATACAAAATTTATTCTTGGAGTTTTATATCATAATGTTTTTCTAAGTAAAATATCATAGGATTAATGAGTTCTGCTACTTCCTCACTCGATAGTGTTCGAATTTTAGATTGAAATTGTAATTTAAAACTTAAACTACAATAGCCTTTTTTTATAGGTGCCTTGGAGTAATAATCGAATAAACTCACAGATTTGAGTAACGGTTGTCCAAATGTAGAAATTATTTGTTCAATTTCCTTAGAAAAGATAGATTTTTTTACTATAAAACTTAAATCGATATTAGAAATAGGATATGAAGAATATGGCAAATAATTAATCAAAGTTTTGCTTTGTGAAAAACGATTTAATACTTCTATATCTATTTCAAAGAAATAAATCTTTCTACTTATATTATTCTTCAAAGCTAAAGTTGGGTGTATTTGAGCGAAAATACCCAATTTTTGGTTTCCTATAAATAACTCGGTGGTAAGATTAGGGTGGAATTTTGTTGCATAATTGTTTACTGGATTCCAATAAATTGAAACTGGGATATTTAATTTTTTGAGGAAATTTTCAATAAGGCCTTTAGCTTCGAACCAATTTATAGTTGAATTTTCGCTACCCCAATTTGAACGGAAGTTTTTACCCCCAAAAACCCCACTAATAACTTCTACTTCTTTTTTATCCCCATCGATTAAATGTTTATAAACTCTTCCTAATTCAAAAGTCTCAAAGCTTTTTCCGATATTTTTTTGGTTAAACTGTATTTTTTCGATCAAACCGTCTAGTAAGATTAACCTTAAAGCAGATGATTCATTAAACAGCGGATTTTTTAATCTTATTTCCTCTTCAGAATTTTTCTTAATCAATATAGAATGAATACTTTCGTTAAAACCTAAATTTATAAAATAGTTCCTTAATTGTCTTTTAAGTTTTTCAATTTTGGTCAAAGAACCTATTTGGTTATTTCTTAAATTTAAAGGTTCAAACTTATTAAACCCAATAGTTCTAACAACTTCTTCTATAACATCTACTTCTCTCTCAATATCAAGTCTTCTGGTTAAAGGAATAAATAAATAACAATTTTGACCTGTTTCAAAACGAACTTTAAAATTAAGTAATTTTAGATTTGTTATTATTTGGAAATTACTTAACTCATTATTTATATTAGAAGGTCCTGTTAATCTCTTTAAGTTCTTATAAACGATTCTTATTTTTTTTTGAGATTGTTCTACATATCTAAAAAGTAAAGAAGAGTTATCTTTTAAAGTTAAAAAAAGATTTTTATTAGTCCTCATATCTTCAAATTTTATATTTTGGGTCCAAAATATATGCATTAACCTTAAATGAGCTTGTTCAAATAAATTTAAGTCGGTTTGTTTCTCAAGCTTTATTGAATAATTAGTTCTTAGACCCAGAATCTTTGATGATTTTTTAACTTTTTTTGAATCATATAAACCATATTGGAGTATTACATATGAAGTCTCGGTGTTTACAAGAGTATGATAATTTTGAATTAAACCTGCTATAGAAATTATTTTATTATTAATATTTAAAACTAAAACATCTTTAGTTAATTCTATTGTTTTTGATTCTTCTATCGGAAATACAGACTTTTCTGGGGCGTAACTAGGAACAAAAACTATCTCGGAGGTTTCTGTAAGTTGCTGTAAAATCTCGAGGTCATAGGCAAAAAAAACTTGTCCTGTTTCTAATAGTAAATAATTGATAGTATCTATAATATTATTAACCGGTTTAAAACCCATTAATAATAATCGCTTTTTTATCCAATAAGGAGATTCTTTTATTGTTAACTTTTGACTTTCCATATTGAATAAAGTTATGCCGTCATTCGAATGTAATAGATTCTCGCTTGTTAAATTTTTTAGAACTTTACTAAAAGATTTTTTTTGCAAATAACGTTCCCATAAAGAATATTCCCATTTTAATACTTTATAATGTTTAAAACATTCAAAATTTCTATCCTTTAATAAGGATCTATAATTAATACTCTTATTATAAAATCCTTGGGTTGAATTTAACGTTTTTTTATAAGAATTTAATAAAATTAAGGGTTTTATATTAGTAGGTATTTGCAAAAATAAATTAGAATTAAAAAGAGCAATTATTTCAGTTATTAACCCCCTCATATTTGCTACATCGGCCCGATTTGCTGTAAAACTAATATCTAAAATAAGGTCATTGCTTTTAAAATTTTTTTTTTTATCTATACTTTCAATTTCAAAACCTGCAAGAGTTAATCTATTGACTAAATCAATTAAAGTTAAATTTTGTAGTCCTATTAGCTCCTGTACCCATTTTAAAGAAATATACATAAAATTTTATAGTCATTAAAAAAATAGATAGATACATATATCTGATAATCTGAGTTCAATTATATTTTAAGATTCAATTAGCCAAGGATATAATTTTTTTTAAGCCCTAGTAAACGTCAAATTATTCTCATCTGAATATCTTTCCATAAATCTCATAAAACGATCCCATGCTTCAGCATTTTTCATAATATAAAGTGCTTGGAGTGTTTTTGGTTTCCCTTCGATAAATTTAGCATTAAGATCTTTTGTACTTAATGTCCCTTCCTTATCGATTAGAAACATTCCTGTTATTTCACTTTCTGGGTTAACTACTGTGTAAAATAGACTAGCATCTTCAAAAATAAAAGTTGCTGTACCTGTAGTCCCATCTGTTGATCGTGTTATATTAATAGTAGGTATAGTAGTTTCTTCAACGCCTTTAATAAATTGTATTATAGCTTTCATAATGCTCCTAATTAAATTATTACTATTTACTATTATTCTAATATTTTTATAAATAATAAAGAACTATATATGATTAAAAAAAAAAAAACAATCTAAATAAAAAGAAATATCTAAAATTTGACTTTTTTATGAAGTTAAACTATAAGATGATCGTATTAACTCAAAATAATAATAATACCAATACTAGTAGTAACAATTATTATTGTTACTAAAAAAGATAATAATAAATTATTATATTATATATAAACTATGCGAAAAAAAACAATTCAAGTAATTTTAACTAAAGATGTTCAAAAATTAGGGAAACAAGGTACTCTTATTAAAGTTAAACCAGGATATATTAGAAATTACCTAATTCCTTTAAAACTTGGGAAAATAGCTACGCCTAGTTTAATTAGCCAATTTGAATTACAACAAAAAGACTCAGAAATAAAACAACTGCAATTTAATAAAAAGTGTATTATTAATAAAGAATTATTAGAAAGTTCTGGTAAATTTACAATTAAGAAAAAAATATCTGAGAATGGTATTTTTTATGGTAAAATTACAAAAAAACATATATTAGATTTAATAATAGAGAACGTAGATTTAACTATAGATTTAAATAAAAACCAATTGGAACTACCTGATATGAAAGAATTAGGGGAATATGTTATTGAGATTATTTTAACAACAGATGTTATCGCTAAAATTAATATCGAAATATTACCAGAATAGAATATTGTGGAAAAGAGGGACTTAGAATTATCTGACTCAGAAACAATACTCCCTTATAATCTATTAGCTGAGAAACTAGTCCTAGGAAGCATCTTAACAATACCTGAAGCTATTTTATTGGTTAGTGAAAAATTACCCATTAAAGCTTTTTATTTAAAAACTCATCAAATTATTTATAAGGCTTTATTAATACTTTATGCAGAAGGTAAAACAATTGATTATATAAATTTAATTACATGGATCCAAGATAATGGTTTTTTACCAAAAATTGGCGGAGCACATGTAATTATAAACCTTTTAAATCAAATGCATACTTTAAGTAATTTAGAAGAATACATAGCATTAATTTATGAAAAATACTTAAGAAGATCATTAATCGAACTTGGAGAGGAAATAATTGAAAGTGGTTATTTAACTGAAATACCATTAGAAACAATTTTTACAAAAATTGAACAAAATTTTTTTCTCATATCTGAAACTAAATCAAAAAAACATATGATTAGTGTCCAAGAAGGATTACAACAAGTCTTAAAAGAAATTGAAGAAGGTTTAAGGATACCAAGGTTACCTGGATTAAAAACAACGTTTCTAGAGTTTGATATAATAACTCAAGGGTTCCAAAATTCTGATCTTATTATCATTGCTGGTCGTCCTTCAATGGGTAAAACTGCTTTTGCTTTTAATTTAGCAAAAAATATTGCCCAAAATCATAAAACAGGGGTAGTCTTTTTTAGTCTAGAGATGACTCGCCAACAATTGCTCTATAGATTATTGGCCTCTGAAGTTGGAATAACAAACACCAGATTAAGAGCATCAAGAATTAAAGAAACGGAATGGGTTAAAATAAATAATAGGATTCAGGATTTATCACAACTAAGACTTTTTATTGACGATACTCCAGATTTATCCGTAGGTGAGATAAAATTAAAAGTAAAGACAATTAATCTTGAATCTTCAAACCGAATAAATTTGGTAGTCATTGATTATTTACAACTACTAGAAGGTTTAAACCAAGATGCGAATAGAGTCCAAGAACTTTCTAAAATTACACGAGCTTTAAAAAAATTAGCCCGTGATTTAAATATTCCAATTATTGTTTTATCTCAATTAAGTAGGAATGTAGAGAGTAGAATAAACAAAAGACCAATCTTAGCAGATTTAAGAGAAAGTGGTTGTATTAATTTTTCAGTTAAAACGTACACTACCCAGCCAAAAAAAATAAAAGATAATTCTATTTTTTGTTGGACGGGTGATTGTATTTCGAAGCAAAAAATTTCTGATATCAAATTCACTGGGCAAAAACCTGTATACAAATTAGAAAGTAATTTAGGGTGGTCTTTGCTTATAAGTAGTAATCATAAAATCTTAACAAATAAGGGGTGGAAAAAAATTGACCAGTTAGCCCTAAATAATTTTATTAGTGCAAAATTATTGCTCGGGTTTAGATCTTTAAATAATTTAAGCAAATATTGTATTACCTGGGATAAAGTAACTAGGATAAGATATCAAAAGTTAGCCCCTGTTTATGATTTACATATTTCAAATTATTCAAACTATTTAACTAACCATTTAATCATTCATAATTCTATTGAACAAGATGCAGATGTTGTAATTATGTTATATCGTGATGAGTATTACAATAAAGATACATTAGAAAAAAATATAATTGAACTAATTATAGCGAAACATAGAAATGGCCCAGTTGGATCCACAAAATTAATCTTTGACCCAAAATATCTTAGATTTTCTAATATTTAATCACTTATTCTAATCTTGTAAACTTAAGTTTTGAACTTTTATAGTATTGCCGAATAAAAAAATATAGAATAAATTTTTTTATAGCTACTAATTAGTTAAAATTTAATTTGACCTAGAAGCTAGAATTGGTTTATTCTATATTTTAATACTTTTGTGTTTGGGCTCTAGAGCGTCCTTAGTTCAGTTGGTAGAACATAGGTCTCCAAAACCTAGTGTCGAGGGTTCAAATCCTTCAGGGCGCGTATTATGTAAAAACTAATAAGAGAAGAACTTAACTCGTAATAAAAATTAAAAACTAGAAATCTTATAATAAATTTTTAATTTTAAAATTATTAAATTCAAAAAAAAAATATATATATATATGGCAAAAAAAGTAACTAGCATAATAAAACTTGCTTTATCTGCAGGTAAAGCTGTTCCTGCGCCTCCAGTAGGTCCAGCTCTTAGTCAACACGGGGTTAATATTTCGGCTTTTTGTAAAGAATATAATGCAAAAACAGTTGACCAAATTGGTTTAATTATTCCAGTAGAAATATCAGTATATGAAGATAGATCTTATACATTTATACTAAAAACTCCACCAGCTTCAGTGTTATTAGTTAAAGCTAGCAATATAAAAAAAGGGGCGTCGGAACCAAATAGACAAATAGTAGGATCAATCACAGCAGATGAGATAAGAAAAATAGCTGAAATTAAATTACCAGATTTAAATACAAAAAATTTGGAGAGTGCTGTTAAAATTATTGCAGGGACTGCAAAAAATATGGGAATCACAATAACTGATTAACATTTAACAAATTTTAAATAATGGGTCCAAAAAAATAATGAGGAAATTAAATAAGCGAACGAAAGAGAACAGACAAAAAATAGAAAAACGCTTATATAGTCAAACTGATGCAATCCGTATTTTAAAAGAAACTGCAAATGCCAAATTTGTAGAATCAGTTGAAGCACATATTTCTTTATCAATTGATCCAAAATATAGTGACCAACAATTACGAAGTACCCTAATTTTACCTAAAGGAACTGGTAAAACCAAACGTATTGCAGTATTAATGCCTTTAGAAAGTATTACAGCAGAGTATAAAGAATTAGCTGATTTAATTGGTTCTGATGATTTAATAGAAATAATTACTAAAGGTGATATAAATTTCGATATCCTAATTGCTACCCCTGAGATGATGCCAAAATTAGCTAAATTAGGTAGAATTTTAGGTCCAAAAGGGTTAATGCCATCACCAAAAGCTGGCACAGTAACAACTGATGTAAAATTAACATTAGAAGAATTTAAAAAGGGTAAATTAGAATATAGAGCAGATAAGACAGGTATTGTTCATTTATTGATTGGGAAAAGCAATTTTGCTGATTCTGATTTATTAGAAAACTTAGTCGCTGTCTATACTTCAATTGAAAATAATAAACCTCCTGGAGTAAAAGGACGTTATTTTAAAACTTTTCATATTTGTAGTACAATGGGACCTTCAATCGAAATTGATATTTCTCCCTTAAAACTTTAAACTAGTTAAATTAATAATTATCTTTTCACAAACGAATTAAAAAATATAAAATAAAAATATGACTGAAAAAATTTCGACTTTAATCGATGAACTAAAAACATTAACTTTATTAGAAGCCGCAGAATTAGTTAAAGCTATCGAGGAAACATTTGATGTTGATGCATCTACTGGTGGAGGAGTTATGATGATGAACCAAGGTGGTTCAACTTCTGACAATGGTGAGGCAGCAGAAGAAAAAACAGAGTTTGATGTAAGCTTAGATGAAGTGCCCAAAGACAAAAAGATACCTATTTTAAAAGTAGTTCGCTCTGTAACAGAACTAGGACTAAAAGAAGCTAAAGAATTAGTTGAGAATACACCAAAAATTATAAAAGAAGGATTAACAAAGGCCGCTGCAGAAGAAACTAAAAAAACCCTTGAAGACGCTGGTGCAGTTGTAACACTGAAATAATTGTTTAACTACTCCTTTAGTAAATCTAAAGATCAATCATGTTTTCCTACCCTAGGTAGGAAAACATGATTGATCTTTAGATTTACTAAAGGAGTAGTTAAACAATTATTTCATTAAATGCTTTTTCATTTTTTAGAATAGCTCATGTTCTGCATGAGATTCAATTGTACAATCTGATTCAGGGTAAGCTATACAAGTTAATACAAAGCCGTTTTCCATCTGATCTGGTTCTAAAAAAGATTGTTCTGATTGATCTACCGTCCCCTTTATTACTTTACCTGCACATGAGGAACACGCCCCAGCACGGCAAGAATAGGGAAGATTTAATTCTTGATCTTCAGCTGCGTCTAAAATAGTTTGGTCGCCCTCACAATCAATAACTTGATCCAGCTTTAACTCTGGGTTTATAATTTTTACTTTAAACATACAATTAAATTTGGTTTAAAAAGAATAAATATTACAAGCAAAATTTATTTTAATCTAAATAATAACGTAATATATAATACAGGTAGTTAGAGAATTTGTCAAAGTTATCATACTTATATAGAAATTACATAGTATTACATAGTAAGAAAGTCAAAAACATGTTCACTTAATTAGGAGCTTATAACAAATGGCATTACCATGGTACCGTGTTCATACTGTCGTTCTTAACGATCCAGGCCGATTAATTGCCGTTCATTTAATGCATACAGGATTAGTTGCAGGATGGGCTGGTTCAATGGCATTATACGAATTATCTATATTTGATTTCTCAGATCCTATTTTAAACCCAATGTGGCGTCAAGGTATGTTTGTTATGCCTTTTATGACTAGATTAGGTGTTTCTGACTCATGGACAGGGTGGGATATTGCCGGAGAAAGATCTGAACCAATTGTAAGTTTATGGTGTTACGAAGGAGTAGCTTATACCCATATTATATTATCAGGTTTATGTTTCTTAGCTGCTGTTTGGCATTGGGTTTATTGGGATCTTGAATTATTCCGTGATCCAAGAACAGGTGAACCTTCTTTAGATTTACCAAAAATTTTTGGTATACATTTATTCTTATCTGGTTTATTATGCTTTGGTTTTGGTGCATTCCATGTAACTGGGTTTTTTGGTCCTGGTATTTGGGTTTCCGATGCTTATGGATTAACAGGCCAAGTTCAACCAGTAGCACCTTCATGGGGAGCTTCAGGTTTTAATCCTTTCAATCCTGGTGGAATTGCCTCACATCATATGGCGGCAGGAAGCTTTGGAGTCTTAGCAGGTGGTTTCCATTTAACTTTACGACCTCCTCAACGTTTATACCGTGCATTACGAATGGGTAATATCGAAACAGTATTATCTAGTAGTATTGCAGCTGTCTTTTTTGCAGCTTTTATTACTTCAGGAACTATGTGGTATGGTTCTGCAACAACTCCAATTGAATTATTTGGGCCAACAAGATATCAATGGGATAGTGGATATTTCCAACAAGAAATTGAACGTCGTGTTGAAGTTTCATTAAATGAAGGTTTATCTGAAAGTCAGGCTTGGTCAAGTCTTCCTGATAAATTAGCTTTCTATGACTATATTGGGAATAATCCAGCGAAAGGGGGTTTATTTAGATCTGGTCCTATGAACAAAGGTGATGGAATTGCAGAAGCTTGGTTAGGACATCCAATTTTTAGAGATCGTGAAGGTCGAGAATTAGCTGTACGTCGTATGCCGGCTTTCTTTGAAACTTTCCCTGTAATTTTAATTGATAAGGATGGTATTATTCGTGCCGATATACCATTTAGACGTGCTGAATCTAAATATAGCATAGAACAAGTTGGTGTTAATGTTAGTTTCTATGGTGGTAAATTAAATGGGCAATCATTTAAAGATGCACCAACAGTGAAAAAGTTTGCTCGTAAAGCTCAACTTGGTGAAGTTTTTGAGTTTGATAGAACAAGTTTAGAATCTGATGGAGTATTCAGAAGTAGTCCACGTGGTTGGTATACTTTTGGTCATTTAAATTTAGCATTATTATTCTTCTTAGGTCATTTATGGCATGGTTCACGTACTATATTCCGTGATGTGTTTACTGGTATTGGTTCAGAAGTTACTGAGCAAGTAGAATTTGGTGCATTCCAAAAATTAGGTGATGAAACAACTCGTAAACAAGGTGTAGTATAATTTATTTTTTTAATTAATTAAAAGGAAAAAATATGGGCATAGACTTTTCACAACTTTCACAACCAGCATTAGTGTATGCAACTTTATTGATAGGAACACTAATGGTTCTCTTTTTTGCTGTTTTCTTCCGTGATCCACCTAAAATTCTTAAAGAATAATGATTTATCTTTTCTATCTATATAAAATTATAAAATGAAAATTTCATTAGATTTAGATAAGGAAAGATAAACCATAAATAGTTGATTTATAAGTATTAATCTTCGTGTTCCTCAAAGGGATCTCTCAAAAATTTTGACCCCGGTCCAAATGCCGTATAAGTTGAATACGCAGTTATCCCTATTAATAAGCTAGATACAAAAATTATTAAAATTGTAGATGTTTCCATAGTTTTTATTTTATTTATAATTATTAAATTACTATACTGACAAGAAATTGTTATTAATTAACTTAAACTTTATTACATTATGGCTTTCAAAACAAAATTAGGTGATATTTTAAGACCTTTAAATTCTGAATATGGTAAAGTAGCACCAGGTTGGGCTACGACATTACTTATGGGTATAGCTATGCTATTATTTTTAGTTTTTTTATTAATTATTTTACAAATCTATAATTCGTCATTAATTTTAAATGATGTTGATGTAGATTGGCAAAGCTTAGGTAATTAACTTAAATCGTAAATTCTAGGTAATGCTTCCTCTCTTTCATTCCATTTTATTTTAAATTATTTTAAAAATAAAATGGAATGAAAGAGAGGAAGCATTACCTAGAATTTACGATACTAAGATAATGGTTGTAATTTAGTTTTTTTAGGTAAACCAGTATAACTACTTACAAATTTTTCGAAATCTTTCCCATCAATTGTCTCAATTTGTATTAATAATGTCGATAATTGATCTAATAATAAACGGTTTCTTTCTAATATAGTACAAGCTTTATCAAACCCATCTTCAACAATTTCAATAATTTGCATATCAATTTGATCCGCAACATCAAGGAAACAATCTGGTCTTGTTTGTAAACGTCGCCCAAAAAAAATTGAAGGTTGTGGGAGATCCATAGCCATTGGGGTTAAACTGGACATACCAAATCTTGTAACCATTTGTCTAGCTAGAGAGTTTACTTTAAAAAAGTCATTACTAGCACCACTTGTTATTTCCATTTTACCAAAAATAACTTTTTCTGCAGCTCTTCCACCAAGTGTACCTATTAACCTAGAAGATAATTGACCTCGCGTTAAAAGAGGTTGCTCATCCGGTGTAAACCAAGTTAATCCTTGAGCACGCCCACGCGGGATTAAGGTTACTTTTTGAACATCGTCATGGTTTTTTAATAATGTACCAGCTAACGCGTGTCCAACTTCATGGTAAGCAACTAACCGTTTATTTCTCGAATCATTTAAAAGAACTCCCTCTAGACCAGCAATAATTCTTTCAATCGCTGTATAGATTTGTTTAATTGATATTGTTTCTAGGTTAGCGCGAGCTGTTAAAATCGCAGCTTCGTTAAGTATGTTAGCTAAATCGGCCCCTGAAAAGCCAGCAGTTCTTTGTGCAATGAATTTAAGGGATGTTTTAGAGTCTATATTTTTGTTTCGGCTATGAACTTTCAAAATCTCTATACGCCCATAGATATCTGGTAAGTTAACTGTTATTTGTCGATCAAAACGACCAGGACGTAATAAAGCGGAATCTAAAACATCAGCTCTGTTTGTAGCGGCAATAACAATTATACCACTTGTAGGCTTAAACCCATCCATCTCGGTTAAAATTTGATTTAATGTCTGTTCTCTCTCATCATTAGTTCCTCCAACACCTGTTCCCCGTTGTCTACCGATTGCATCAATTTCATCAATAAATAAAATACAGGGAGAGTTTCGCTCTGCTGTCTCAAATAAATCACGAACACGAGAAGCACCTATCCCAACGAACATTTCAACAAATTCTGAACCAGAAATACTAATAAATGGCACCCCTGCTTCTCCCGCAATTGCTTTTGCTAATAACGTTTTCCCTGTTCCAGGAGGCCCAACTATGATTACTCCTTTTGGAGGATTAGCACCAACAGCTGTAAATAATTGTGGCATTTTAAGAAAAGAAACAAATTCTTCGAATTCTTGTTTAGCTTCATCAATACCAGCAACATCACTAAAGGAAACGCCAGTATTCGCATCTAATTGAATTTTTGCACGAGCTTTACGTAAGTTACCAAAGAAATCATAATTACTACCTTCAGAAAAAAATAGTTGGAAAACAACTAAAAGTAAAACTGGAACTAAAAGAGCACTTAGAATAGACCATGCTGATTCAAAAGTTACAGCTGGATGAGCTGTAAAGTCTATTTGAAATTCTCTTAATTTTAAAATTAAAGATGAATTACGGATAGGCACTTTTACACCTATATGTTGTAATTTATCACCTAAAGAACCAAAAGCATCAAATACTACGATTTCAGCATTTTCATATAAATCTACTTTTTTTATATCACCATTTTCTAAATAACTTAAAAATTTATCAAAAGAAATCATTTGACTTGGATGACTCTCTTTAAAATTAATTAAATTACTTCCCAATTCTAAAAAGTTATCCCACTTAAAATAAACAAAACCTGAAATAACTGCTAACCCAACCAAAAGTATATAAAAAATCTTAGGGGTTTCATTTTTCATAAATGCCTCTCCTTAGTACATGTTAATAATAATATAGTATTATTAACACATATTAGACCAAAAAACAACTAAATAAAAATTTTATGTAAACTTAATAAAAAACAAAATATAATCTTATTTATAACTATTAATTAAATTATTTCTAAATAACTACAATACTATGGTAGAAAAAGGAGCAAAAGTACGAATTTTAAGAAAAGAATCATATTGGTATAACGATGTTGGAACTGTTGTAACAGTAGAAAGGGTTGCTTCAAATTATCCTATCGTAGTTAAATTTGTGAAAGTCAACTATAGTGGCACAAATGTAGCGAATTTTAAACAAGACGAAGTACTAGCAGCATAGTAGTATTATTATATAGTATTATTTCTGTTCCATCTTTTTAAATTTAAAATTGGAACAGAAATAAATACTACTATTTGTAACTATATAATTCAGTCGACACACCTGGGGAAAGATCTAATATTAATAAAGTATTAACGATTTCTTTCGAATCCGATTGGATGTCAATAATCTTTTTATATCGACGGATTTCAAACTGCTCTCGTGAGTCCTTATTTACATGTGGAGATCTTAAAACGCAATATGATCTTTTTTTTGTAGGAAATGATATAGGACCCGCTACATTTAAAATCGATTTTTCATTCGCTAACGCGTCTAATATTTTTTTGCAGCATTCATTCAAAACTAAATGATTAAAAGACTGTAAAATAATTCGTATTTTTTCTTTTGACATAAAGATATAACTTATTGAATAATTTTTGAAACAACACCAGCCCCAATAGTTCGACCACCTTCACGAATAGCAAATCGCATTCCTTCTTCGATCGCAATTAAAGATATTAATTTTGCCGTCATTTTCACACGGTCCCCTGGCATAACCATTAATGTTTTTTCACCTTCATCAGTAATAAAACTTAAAATTTCACCTGTAACATCAGTTGTTCGTACATAGAATTGAGGTCTATATCCTGGGAAAAACGGAGTATGACGACCACCTTCTTCTTTCGTTAAAATATAAAGTTCAGATTCAAACGTGTTATGTGGTGTTATTGTTCCAGGTTTTGATAAAACCATCCCACGTTCTATATCATCTTTTTGTAATCCACGTAATAAAATTCCTACATTATCTCCTGCCACACCTTCGTCTAAAGTTTTTTGGAACATTTCAACACCCGTTACTGTTGTTGATTTAGTATCACCTAAACCAACTAGATCTACTGTTTCCCCTACTTTCACAATCCCACGGTCAATTTTACCAGTAGCAACTGTTCCTCGTCCAGTAATTGAAAAAACATCTTCAATCGCCATTAAGAATGGTTTATCAACATCACGAATTGGTGTTGGGATATAACTATCAACTGACTCCATTAGACTATAAATTTTATCAACCCATTTATTATCACCTTTTTGTAAAGTAGGTTCATTATTAATGGCATCAAGAGCTTGTAAAGCAGAACCTGTAAGGATTGGTATATCATCACCCGGGAAATCGTAATTAGATAATAACTCTCTAACTTCTAGTTCCACTAATTCTACTAATTCAAGATCATCTACCTGGTCTTCCTTATTTAAAAATACCACGATATGAGGTACACCAACTTGCTTAGACAATAAAATATGCTCACGTGTTTGAGGCATAGGTCCATCAGCTGCTGAAACAACTAAAATTGCTCCATCCATTTGTGCTGCACCAGTAATCATATTTTTCACATAATCTGCGTGTCCTGGACAATCTACATGGGCATAATGACGACTTTCTGTTTCATATTCTACATGTGCAGTGTTTATTGTAATTCCACGTGCACGTTCTTCAGGTGCTGCATCGATATCTTCATATTTTTTTGCATTATTAGAATCCCCTTTAAGTGATAAAACCGCGGTAATTGCGGCAGTTAATGTAGTTTTACCATGATCTACATGTCCAATTGTTCCAATATTGATATGTGGTTTTGTACGGTCATATTTTTCGCGAGCCATAATATATAGTCCTTTTGTTATTTTATATTTTTTACTTTTGGCGTTTAATTAAATAGGATTTAATTAATAAAAATGCTTAAGAACGGAAATGGGCAAAAGCTTTATTTGATCTTGCCATACGATGAGTTTCATCTTTTTTACGGATTGCATTACCCGAACCCTTAGAAGCGTCGATAATCTCATTTGCTAATTTAATTGCTATTGTTTTTCCTGAGCGAGCTCTAGCAAATTGGATAATCCAGCATAAACCTAAATTAATACCTCGAAATTTTTTTACTTCAATTGGCACTTGGTAAGTAGAACCCCCAACACGCTTAGCTTTTATTTTAACTGCAGGACTTACATTTTTTACGGCTTTTTCAAAAATCTTTAATGGCTGATTATTTGTTCTCTCTTCTATGATACCAAACGCTTCATAAATTATTTTTTGTGCTACAGTTTTTTTGCCACTTTTTAAAATTTTTGATATCATTAAATTTACTAAAAAACTGTCATAAACTGAATCAGCTATGGGAAATTTTCTTTTTTTATTTGTACGACGTGACATAATTTATTTTATTACCCTTTTTTTATTTTACTGGTTTTTTCATCCCATATTTTGAACGACCCTGACGTCGATCTTTTACTCCAATTGTATCGAGAGTTCCTCTAATAATATGATAACGTACTCCTGGTAAATCTTTTACCCTTCCGCCACGAAGTAAAACCACAGAATGCTCTTGCAAGTTATGACCAATCCCAGGTATATAAGCTGTAACTTCAAACCCAGAAGTTAATCTTACTCGGGCTACTTTTCGTATCGCTGAGTTTGGTTTTTTTGGTGTAATCGTATGAACCCTTGTGCATACACCTCTACGTTGAGGACAACTTTTTAATGCAGGTGATTTTGTTCGGGGTTGAATTTTTTTACGTCGTACTCGAATAAGTTGTTGTATAGTTGGCATATATTTAAGTTTTAATTAATTTATAGGTTTTAGCTAACCACATTTTCAATCTTGTATTTTTTTAAGAACCTTTCAACACGACCTTCAGTATCGATTATTCTTTGTGAACCTGTGTAAAAAGGATGATTACCTGACCAAATATCAACATGTAATTCAGGCTTTGTGGAACCTACAATCATAATTAATTGACCGTCATAATAGACTTTTGTATCATTAAACCATTTTGGATGTATATTCTTTTTAGGCATATAAATAAGTATATAGTAAAATATTGTTTTAAATTAACGTTTTGAGTACTGAGAAGCTTTTCTTGCTTTTTTTAGACCATATTTACGACGTTCTTTAATTCTTGCATCACGTTTTAAAAAACCTTCAAATTTTAAAATAGGTCTAAAATTAATCTTATCCACTTTACAAAGAGCTCTTGCAATTCCCAATCTTATTGAATCAGCTTGCCCCTTTAAACCACCCCCTTTAACATTCGCAATAATTTTATACTTTTTATCTAATTTAACTTTTTTTAAAGGTAAGCTTATTTGATTTAAGTAAGTAAAATTTTGCTGAAAGTATTGTTCTGCTTTATGACCATTTACTTCACATGTTATTTGAGAAGTTGATTCTGTAAACGGTACTAAATAAACGATTGCTGTAGATTCTTTTTTTCGACCAATCCCATAAATATGAGGATTAGTTTGATTTTTACTCGTCATAGACTTTAATTGTTATAATTCTATTTTTTGAGGTTTTTGAGACATATGGGGATGCTCTTGACCTTTGTATACTTTTAATTTTGTAAATAATTTTCGACCTAAACGATTTTTTGGTAGCATCCCTTTAATGGCCTTTTCAAGAATACGTTCTGGTATACGAATTTGCAAATCTTCAAAAGTTTCAACTGTTTTTCCACCAGGTTGACCAGAATGGCGAAAATATAATTTTTGTACTCGTTTTTTACCACTTACATTTATTTCACTTGCATTTACTATTATAATGTAATCACCAACATCTTGTGCAGGTGTAAACATAGTTTTATTTTTACCTCTTAGTAAATTAGACACTTCCGTAGCTAATCGACCTAAACATTTATCTTTTGCATCAATTATATACCATTGTTGTTTTAAATCAAGTTTCGACGGAATAAAAGTATCTTTCATAATAATATTAAATTCTATAATAAAGTTGAATGCGGATAAAAATTACAGTAGTATAAAGTATTAATCATTAGGTGGTTCATAAAAAAGCGTTAATTTATTCTTTATTTCTTCTACTGATTTTGGACCTAGTCCTTCTATAGTTATTAGGTTCGGAGAGGGGTATTCCATTAAATCCCAAGTAAAATTGATATTAACCTTATTTAAGGCTTTAATTATTCGATTTGATAAACCTAAGCCTTTTAACGATCCACTCTCCATATCAGTCACGCGTTTTAGTAATCTTTCTTCTGGTGTACTTTTTTTACTAATATTAGTTTTTTCTTTTTCGGACTTTATTTCTATTTTTTTTATTGTTTTATCACTCTCTATTGTTGTATTTATAGAAGCTCTATCTTTATTAATAGGTTTTTCTTTTCCCTTATAATCAAAACAAGGAAATTCTATATTAGTAATTGTTGATAACATATACCCTATCATATTCCGGGCTTGTATCAATGCTTGATGGGGCAATAAAGTACCATTAGTAAAAATTTCGAGGTGAAGTTCCTCATTTGTATTTTCAACATCTTGCGGTAATGGTTTAATATAAGAATTAACCTTCAATACTGGTGCAAAATTAGAGTCGATTGGGATAAAATCTGTAGCTCCTTCGAGTTTTTGGTTTTTAGCTAGAATATAAGATTTCCCATATTCTATTTTTATTGCTAATTCAATTACTGATTCGTCCGAAATGGTTAATAAATGAATACTGGGGTTTAAAACTTTAATACCATTAGGTAAAGTAAGAGCTCCGGCAGTTATTATAGCTGGTCCTTGTGCTTTTAACAGTCCATAGCAAGCTTCCCCGGTGTTATTTTGATCATATATAATAATTTCTTTTAAATTTAATATTATTTCAAGAAGATCTTCACGGACACCTTCTAAAGGAGTGAATTCATTATTTACACCGGCAACTCGAACACCAGTAATCCGAAAGCCATATAAATTTGAAAGTAAAGCACGTCTTAACATATTACCAATTGTAGTCCCCTCACTTTGTTCTAATGAAGTAAAAACAAAATGTCCATAAAATTCATTACGGTTTAATAAATCTAAGTCTACACACTTACATTTACTATTTATCTTCATTATTTATCTCCTTTTGATTAATATCTACGTATTTTAGTTGTATAGAACTATAATAGATATAGAGGTTGTATTTGCTTTTATAAAGCTGAATTATTTTATTGCTATTTTTACAAAACAATTTCAGTTAATCCATTTTAAACTCTTCTACGTTTAGGAGGGCGACAACCATTATAAGGTATAAACGTTACATCTTTTATAGAAACGATTCTTATCCCTTTTTGATAAACTGCCCTAATCGCGGGTTCTCTACCTGGACCCGAACCTTTGATAACAACTTCTAGCCTCTTAAGTCCATATGCTTCCTTAGCTATTAATGCAGCTTTTTCGGCAGCTTTTTGCGAAGCAAATGGCGTACCTTTTCGAGACCCTTTAAAATCAACAGTCCCCGATGAAGCCCATGATAGTGTGTTTCCATTTAAATCACTTACTGTTACAATTGTATTATTAAAAGTAGCGTGTACATGCATAGTTCCAGTAACAATAGTGCGCTTCATTTTTTTTTTCATTTCTTACATTCTCCAACCTGTGGTTAAATTTTCTAAATATTATTTACTTATTTTTTCCTGCCACCGTTTTTTTTCCTCCTCTTCTAGTTCTACCATTAGTTCTTGTGCGTTGACCTCGAACAGGTAATCCTGCACGGTGTCGGCGCCCTTTAATTGAACCATTTTCCATTAATCTTTTTATATTTAAATTTGTTAATCGAAATAGGTCGGCTTCAAGTTGGTAGTTTTTTTCTAAAACCTTTCTCAGATTACTAATATCTTCATCAGATAAATCTTTTGTTCTTACACCTGCTTCATCAGCATCTTTTAATCCTGCTCTGTCTAAAATTTCTTGCGCTCTAGATAAACCAATACCGTAGATCCCAGTTAAAGCATATTTAATTTTTTTATTGTTTGCCAGATCTATTCCAAGAAATCTAACCATAGTTTATCTCCATTTTCTTTTTTAATTTAGCCTTGTCGTTGTTTATGTTTAAGATTAGTACAAATTACTTGAACTCTGCCATGGCGACGTATAATTCTACATTTTTCACACATTTTTTTTACTGAAGGTCTAACTTTCATATTTTTTATAAATTATATAATTTTTTTATTTTAACTCATTTTAAATTACTTGATTGCTTCAAAAATTTAAAACATAGTTTCAGCGTTTAATAAATTCCTAACTTTTCTGAAAGTATCTACTAAAACATTAACTAAAATAAGTTGAGAGGTTAATCCAAACCCACGTAAATTTAAATTATTTACGGGTAATAAATACTCTAAACCATTCAGTAGAATAAGAACACCAATAAGAAAGACCGCATTTAAAATTGTTAATCGTTTAATGGTTATTGATAAATAACTTTGGGTTGACTTACCTGGAGTGATTCCTTTTATTGTAACAGAATTTTTACGAAATTGTTCAGTCATATCTTTTGGGTCTAAAAGTATAGTTGAATAAAATGATGTAAAAAAAAAGACTAATATACCATAGGTAAACCAATAAAAAATTTTTCCAACCCCCAAAGTTAAAGTTGTAGGAAGAGAATTTAAAAAAGAAAACAATTCGATATTAATAAGTTGTCCGTAGACTAAACTAGTAAGAGAAGATAGAATAACCATTACTGAAGAAGTAAAAACTAAAGGCATTACTCCTGCTTGGTTAACACGAAGAGGTAAATTACTATTATTCCATAATGAAAATTTATTTACATTACGTAATAATTGACTTGCAGAAACTAATGGGATTTTTACCATTGCCTCATTTATATAAATGCAACCAACTGTTGTTAATAGAAATATTCCCCCAATAAAAAAACTAACTATAATATTTTGGTTCGACAAAGCTAAAATCATAGCTCTAAGTTGATCAGGAAAATTTGACACAATATTAAAACAAATTAATATAGATGATCCATTACCTATACCATCTTTTGTAATCAATTCGCTAAACCATAAAATAATCATTGATCCTGCTATTAATGTCAGGCTTATTTGAATTAATACAAAAATGTTCCAATTAAATATTAATGGACGAAAACTATAAGTTGTGACAACACTTTCAATAATTGCACAAAAAAAAGTTAAATATCTGGTATAATCTGTAAGTTTACGTCGGCCATATTCACCTTCTTCCTTTTGTAATTTTAAAAGAGTTGGGTTAATAGTAGTTAAAAGTTGAATTATAATAGAAGCATTTATATTAGGTAAAATTCCAAGACTTAATATACTAAAAGAAGCGTTTTCACCTCCAGAAAAACTATTCAAAATTGTAGCAACTGCAGTTGTTGAGGCATTTGATTCTAATAAAGGAGAAAATGTCTTAATATCTATATATGGAAGCGGTATAAAGCTCCCTATCCTAACTAATGTAAGTAAGCCAATTGTTAAAAAGAAACGTTGTCGAAAAGAGGGAGTATTTTTACTTCGTAATTGTAAATTCATGGAAAATTTAAATAAATAGATATTTTTCTTATATTAACAAATATTTTTTCCACTAATCTCTTTAGTTTTATCCTTATTTTCCTAACACTTGTTCTAGGGATATTTGTCGTTTTTGTATCACTTGGTCAATTGTATTTAAACTTTGTAAAGCAACGATAGTAGCCCTAGCATTATTTAAGGGATTATTCGAACCAAGTTGTTTTGATAAAATATTTTTAATACCTGCAAGTTCTAAAACAATACGTACTGAACCACCAGCAATAACCCCTGTTCCTGCCACCGCAGGTCTAATAAAAACTTTGGAACCACCTGCTATACCAATCATAGCATGAGGGATTGTTTTACCTTCAGCAATAGGAATCGTTAGTACATTTTTTTTTGCATCAGTTTCTGCTTTTTTTATAGCGGTGCTAACTTCTTCAGCTTTACCCACACCTACCCCGACTCTTTCTTCCATATCACCAACGACAACAGTTGCCCGGAAGCTTATTTTTTTTCCACCTTTTACTACTTTTGAAACTCGAGAAATTTTTACTACCCTTTGTTCCCAACGAAATTTTTTATTTGGAGTGATCATAAATGTGCTAAAACGCTAAATAAATTTATATTTATAAAACCTATAATTACTAAAAATTTAAACCAACTAACCTAGCACCTTCAGCTAGTTCCTTTATTCTACCGTGATAAGATTTTTTTCCTCTATCAAATATTATTTCTTTAATATTTTCTTCTAATAATCGTGTACCAATAATTTCTCCGACAATTTTGGAAGCCAGTTTGTTTGAAGTTTTTTCACATTTTGCTTTTACTTCTACTTCTAAAGTAGAACAACTTATAATTGTCTTTGAACAGGAATCATCAATAACTTGAGCGTAAATATGTTTATTTGAACGAAAAACAGCTAAGCGGGGTTTAAGATTATTACCTTTAATTATTTTCTTCTCTCTTTTTCCCATAATTTATTATTTCCCTGATTTTCCTACTTTACGTTTAATAATTTCACCTTTATATAATATGCCTTTACCTTTATATGGTTCAGGAGGACGTTTACTTCTTATTGTTGCCGCTAATTGACCAACAAGTTCATTATCAAACCCTGTAATAATTATCCCCACATTTTTTTCTATTTTAATCTCAATACCTAAAGGTATTGCTATGAAAACTGGATGGCTATAACCTACGTTTAGAACTAAATCTTTATCTTTTAATTGAGCACGATAGCCAACCCCTTTAAGTTCAAGTGTACGTTCAAATTTTTGTGAAACTCCAACTACCATATTATAAATTAAAGTTCTACTTAGACCATAAAGTTGGTTCGCGATTCGTGTATTTTCATTTTTAGTTACGTAAATAATATTATCCCGTAATTCAACTGAAATTAAATCTGAAATCTTTCTAAAAAGTTTTCCATGTGGTCCTGAAACCTCGATATTGTTTTGATTAACCTCAACTTGAACATTAGATGGTACCTTTATAGGTAATTTACCGATTCTTCCCATATAAATTTAAACCTTTATTACCAAATATAACAAATAACTTCACCACCGACGCCTAATTTTTTTGCTTTATTATTTGTAAGAATTCCTTTGGAAGTTGATAATATAGCTATTCCTAGATTACTTAAAACATTAGGTAAATTGCTTTTATTCACATAAATCCTTAAACCAGGTTTGCTTATTCTTTTGATACCTGTAATGACTGGCTGTCTTTTTTGACTATGATATTTTAAACAAAGTAATAAATATTTTCTATTAGAAACCTCAATTTCTTCAAAATTAGAAATATAACCTTCTTCTTTTAAAATTTTTACAACTGAATACGTTACTTTCGTCTTTATAACTCGCACAATTTGGTGCCGAACCAAATTTGCATTTCTAATCCGAGTTAGTGTGTCTGCAATAATATCTGTTGTCACTATATTTTCATACTCCTTTTTAATCAGTTAATGGGAAACCAAACTCTTTTAGAAGAGCAATACCTTCAGTTTTTGTTTTTGCTGTTGTCACTATAGAAATATTAAAGCCTTTTATTTGATCTACATTTTCATAGCTAATTTCAGGGAATACTAACTGCTCTTTTAAGCCAAAATTATAATTACCATTACGGTCAAAACCTTTTAAACTTAAACCTCTAAAATCTCTAATTCTTGGTAAAACAAGATGAATTAATTTTTCTAAAAAAGCATACATTTTCTTACTTCTAAGAGTTACTGTTATACCCAAAACCATTTCTTCTCGAACTTTAAAACCTGCTATAGATTTCTTTGCTTTTGTTACTATTGGTTGTTGTCCTGTGATTAAACGCATTTCATCAACAGACTTTTGTAATGTTTTGTTATTTTGACCATCGACCCCTAACCCACGATTTAATTGAATTTTAACTAATTTTGGGACTTGATGATTATTCTTATAGTTAAATTGTTTAACCAAATTAGGAAATACTAAATCTTTGTATAAAAATTTAAAATTTTTTGCCTCAATTTCATTATCATTTATCATAAAATATTACTCCTGGTAAAGTGCTACATTTGAACTATGGATTGGAAATTCAATCCTTTTAATCTCGCCATTCTCTTCAGGACGGGTAGGTTTAACATGTTTACTTCTTATATTGACACCTTCAATAATAAGTTTGTTTTCTTGCTTTATAATTTTTTTTACAAGCCCTACTTTTCCTTTTTCTTTGCCAGAAATTATTTTTACTTTTTCACCTATTTTTACGTGTACCTTTCTTTTTAAAGTAACTTTTTTCTTCATTTAAATAACCTCAGGCGCTAATGAAACAATTTTAGTAAAATCTTTATCACGAATTTCTCTTGCAATTGGGCCAAAAATCCTTGTACCTTTTGGGTTTTTATCCATATTAATAATAACGGCTGCATTGTCATCAAAACTAATACTAGTTCCATCTTTACGTGAAACAGCTTTTTTTGTTCTTATAACAACAGCTTTAACAATATCAGATCTTTTAGTTAACATATTTGGTGTTGCCTCCTTCACAACTCCAATAATAATATCACCAAGTTTTGCATATTTGCGACGACCACCTAGTACACGAATGCACATAATTTTTTTTGCACCTGTATTATCTGCTACTGTTAAATACGTTTGTGGTTGTATCATAATAAATTTAAAAACCTTAATTAACGATTACTGCTTTATTTAGTATTTTTTTTACTATCCAACGTTTTTTTTTACTTAATGGTCTACTTTCCTCTAATAATATTTCATCCCCAATATTACAAATATCTTCTGCGTCATGTGCTAAATAACGTTTTGTTCTAACTATAATTTTTGAATAAAACTTATGTTTATAACGATATTCAACAGCAACAACAACACTTTTTTGCATTTTATTGCTTATTACAATACCAAGTCTCTTTAATTTAGCCATAAATCATTATTCCTTAAGATAATTTTCTAATTACTTTTTTGTATCATTAATAATTGTGCTAACCTATGCTTTCCATGTTTAAATTGGTGCGATTTAAAAGATTGTTTTGTTCCACGGCGTAAACGTAATTTAAACAATTGTTTTTTTATATTTAAAATCTCATTTTCTAACTCATTTTTATCTAAGTTTTTAATTTCATCGATTTTCGGTAAACTCATAATAGGTATACTTTCTTCTTTAATTTATAAGAAATTTTGTTTTAATTGGTAACTTATAAGAAGCAATTATCATTGCTTCTTTGGCAAGTTTCAAAGGAACACCACTTAATTCAAACAAAATAGTTCCGGGTTTAACTACAGCTACCCAATAGTCAACTGATCCTTTCCCTGATCCCATTCTTGATTCTGCGGCTCTGGCAGTTACTGGTTTGTCTGGGAAAACCGTTATCCATAATTTACCACCACGTTTTGTATATCGTGTAATTGTTCTTCTTGTAGCTTCAATTTGACGGGATGTTAACCAAGTGGGTTCTAACGCTTGGATAGCATAATCACCAAAACTAATTTTATTTCCTCTTGAGGCTTTACCTTTTAATCTACCACGGTGTTGTTTTCGAAATTTCGTTTTTTTAGGGCTAAGCATTTTCTTAAATTTTGTAATTTTATTAAATAATTTTTTTCGCTAAGATCTCATTTTTAAAAAGCCATATTTTAATCCCTAAAATACCATATGTTGTTTGAGCTACTTTATAAGAATAGTCAATATTAGCACGTAATGTTTGAAGGGGAACACGTCCTTCACGAACCCATTCTGTTCTCGCAATCTCAGCGCCATTTAAACGACCTGCTATTTGAACTTTGATTCCTTTAAGTTCGTCTTCTGTTCTATAACGTCGAAGGATTTCTCGGATACATTTTCTGAATGAAACCCGTTCTTCTAATTTTTTTACTAAAACATCAACTAATATACTAGCTTCTGTATATGGTTTTGTAATTTCAACAATATTAATTAAAACTTTTTTGTTTTTTAGAAGTGCACTAAGTTCTTGATCTAATGTTCTTAATAATGATCCTGATTTACCTACGATACGGCCAGGTACTACAGATTGTATTTCAATATAGAGTCTTTTTTTTGTCTCGTTACGTTTAATAATAAGTTTAGTAATACCTGAATAACCGACGTTATTTGAAATCAAAAATTTAGAGATATAATCTCGAATCGTGTAGTCTTCTTTTACAAAAGAAATATAAGAATTTGTTCCACTATACCATAATGATCTATCTTCTTGTACAATTCCCAGTCTAAAGCCCAAAGGATGTGTTTTATGTCCCATAATCTAGTCTCGTATTAGTTTTATTAAAAATTTATTTATGAATCCATTAAGTATTAGGTTCTAAAATTATGGTAATATGACAAGTTGGTTTACGAATTTGATAACCTCTACCTTGCGCACGTGGTCTAAATCTACGTAATACTGGACCTTGATCAGCGAAGACTGTTTTAACAATTAGATCCTCTTTATTTAAACCATTATTATTTTCAGCATTTGCAGCGGCTGAGTTTAATACTTGCCAAATTGGACCACAAGCTCTATAAGGCATAAATTGTAATAACATTAAAGCTTCTAAATATGAACGCCCACGAATCTGATCTAAAACACGTCGCACTTTATGTGATGATATTCTAATGTATTTGCTGACAGCTTTTGCTGTTTGTTTATCTTTCATTTATTTCTTAGATATTTATTTCTTTTTTGTACGTCTATCACTACTTTTTATATGTGAACGAAAGTTTCTAGTTGGTATAAATTCTCCAAGCTTATGACCAATAATTTGATCAGATATAAAAAGGGGAATATGCTTTTTACCATTATATACGGAAATTGTATGACCGATCATCGCTGGAATAATCATAGATGATCGTGACCAAGTCTTAATTGCGGTTTTTTTTCCAGTTTTATTCATTTTTTCAATTTTTTGTAACAAATGATAAGCTATAAAAGGGCCTTTACGAAAAGATCTTACCATAAATTTATTTGAAGATAAAATTATAAAAATAATTAAAAGAACATTTAATCTTATACTCTCGAACGAACTATATAAATATCGCTATATTTTTCTTTTTTTCTTGTTTTAACACCAAGCGCAGCTTTACCCCAAGGAGTATAAGCTTTTGGACGTCCAATTGTTGCACGACCTTCTCCCCCACCATGTGGATGATCGCAAGGATTCATAACAGAACCACGCACTGTTGGTCTAATACCAAGCCAACGTTTGCGCCCTGCTTTCCCTAATTTAGTGTTATTACTATCTCTATTGCTCACAATACCAATTGTTGCATAACAACTTTTGTGAACAATCCTAATTTCTTTAGAGGGTAAACGTAATGTGACATAGTTATTTTCTTTTGCTAAAATTCTTGCTGAAGTTCCAGCTGCTCGAACAATTTGACCACCTTTATTATAGGACAATTCTATATTGTGGATAGAGGTACCTAAGGGTATATTTTCTAAAGGTAATGCATTACCAATTTCAATAGGCGCATTTGGACCAGACATGATTTTACTACCAATTTTTAAAGAATCAGGGCAAATTATATAAGTTTTGTCACCATTTTCATAATGAATTAATGCAATCCTAGCATTACGATTAGGATCGTATTCAATAGCAAAGACATTGCCTAAAATATCATGTTTTTTACGTTTAAAATCTATAACACGATATCTTCTTTTATGACCACCACCATGGTGTCTTGTTGTGATTAACCCCTGATTATTGCGACCTTTTTTTCGGTGATTTCTTCCAATTAACTTTTTTTCTGGTTTTGTCTTAGTAATTTCATCAAAAGAAGAAAAAACAGTATTTCTTGTACCAACAGTATAAACTTTACAAATACGAATAGCCATAAATATTATTCCCCTTCCTCTTTATTTAATAGTTATGTTATTAGTTAGTAGAAAAGAGATCAATTTTATTATCCTTTGCTAATTTCACGATTACTTTTTTGTAACGAGGTCTAACACCTGTAAATTGCCCCACACGACGTTTTTTCTTAGGTAAGTTACAACTATTAACTTTAATAACACTTACATCAAATAAAAACTCAATTACCTTTTTTATACTACCTTTATTTAGTTTAGGATCTACTAAGAATGTATATTGGTTATTTTCTAATAATAAGTTTGTTTTAATAGTCGTAACAGGGTATTTGATCAAATCAATACTTGAACTAAATTTTATTCTAGCCATTATAAGTTTCCTCAATTGTTTTTAAACTATCTTTAGTAATCAATAAATTTTTAGCTAATAAAATTTGCTTTAGGTTTAAGTTATTCGCAACTATTAATTTAATTGTTTTTATATTTCGAGTAGACTTAAGTAATTTCTCCTCTATTTTTGGAACAACAATTAATGTATTTTCAAATAAATTTATACCAAAAATATTTAATACTTTAATGATATTACTTGTTTTATATTCTAAAAGGTTAAAATTATCTATTACTGTAATATCTTTTTGTTTAGCAATTAATAAGCTTCTTAAACTTAATTGCCATTCTTTACGGTTTATTTTACTTGAATACAATTTTGGTTTTGGGCCAAAAGAAACTCCTCCACCTTTCCATAAAGGTGATCTATTTGAACCTGCACGAGCTCTTCCAGTGCCTTTTTGTCTCCAAGGTTTACGACCTCCACCTTTTACTTCTGCTCTAGTTAATGTATTGGCAGTACCTTGTCTCTCATTAGACCTTTGTGCTAAATATGCACGTTGAATAACATAATTAATTGTATTGGTTGCTTCTTTTAATTTCAAAGTTAATGTTATCTCATCTCCACTTTCTTCTCCTGTTAAGATTTTAATAGGGAAAGTAAGAATTTTTTGTAAAATCATAAATAATTTTTTAGTTTATTATTAAAATTTAATTTGAACGAACAATATTCAACAAATTGCCAGGTTTACCAGGTACATTACCTTTTAGAATTAAAAGATTTTGTTTTGAATCAATCCCCAAAATTTCTAGTTTTGATATAGTAATCTTTTTTGCTCCTAATTGTCCTGCCATTAATTTTCCTGGGAACACTCGACCTGGTGTAGTTCCTGGTCCTATTGACCCCGGAGCTCTATGGTTTTTAGAACCATGCGTCATTGGCCCACGTTTAAATTTATGTCTTTTTTGGTTTCCACTAAATCCCTTACCTATAGATTTTCCAGTAACATTAACAAATTGCCCAATCTCAAAATGATTAACATTTAATACTTGTCCTAATGAATAATTTTCTAAATCTAGGACTTTATATTCACACAAATCAGATAAGGGTGGTATCGCATTTTTTTTTAAGTGTCCTAGTTCAGCTCTTTTTAGATTTAACGTTCGCCCTTTTGAATGTCCAATTTGAACTGCATTATACCCATTAAGTTTTTCCGTTTTAATTTGAGTAATAAAACATGAACCAATACGTACTACAGTTACAGGTAAAGCTAAACCGTCTTTATCAAAAACTTGCGTCATGCCAATTTTATTTCCAAATATTCCAATAGACACAATTATTTATACTCCAAGTTTATATTTTAGAACTAAATTAATATAGTAACTATACTAATTATTATTATAAAGTAATCAACATATGGTTTACGCTGTAAATAAAATTATTCAATTTTATTAATTAATAATCTAGTTAATTTTTGTCTATGCCCAATCTTTTTCCGATATTTTTTTTTGGGTTTCATTTTAAATACAAGAATTTTTGGCCCTAAAAAATGTTTACTTACTACTCCTTTTACTACAACATTATTTAAGTAGGGTTGACCGATAAGAGTCTTTGTTTTATTTTTAACAAATAAAACTCGTCTAATTAAAATAGTGCTACCGATTTTAAGAGTTAATCGATTAAACTCAATAAATTTTTTAGGTTCTACCCAAAATTGACGACCACTGGCTTCTATAATTGCGTATTCCATTGAATAAAAATTATATAACCCTAAGTAATAGTTTTTCAAATTTCTTGATACTATTCTGTTTTATTTTTTAAATTCTAAGTCAAACATAAAAGTCCTGGCATAAGCTATCTTCCCAAAGGACTACTCCTTAAGTATTGTAACTGTTATAGCGTTTCACCATTGAGTTCGAAATGGATCAATGTGGTTCCACTATCCTTTAAACACCAAGACAATATTTTTTAAAGCTAGAAAAAAGTTCAAGTCCTCGATCTATTAGTACATCTCAGCTTAATATATTACTATACTTCTACTTGATGCCTATTTGCAAACCGTTCTTAAAAGAGCGGTTATGTAACGGCTAGTCTTGCCGTGATCTTACTTGTTTTCACAATAAGAGTACTCATCTTGAGGTGGGCTTCCCACTTAGATGCTTTCAGCGGTTATCCTTTCCATACGTAGCTACCCAGCGTTTACCATTGGTATGATAACTGGTACACCAGCGGTATGTTCTTCTCGGTCCTCTCGTACTAAAGAAGAATCCTCTCAATACTCTAACGCCTACACCGGATATGGACCGAACTGTCTCACGACGTTCTGAACCCAGCTCACGTACCGCTTTCATGGGCGAACAGCCCAACCCTTGGGACGTACTACCGCCCCAGGATGCGATGAGCCGACATCGAGGTGCCAAACCTCCCCGTCGATGTGAACTCTTGGGGGAGATCAGCCTGTTATCCCTAGAGTAACTTTTATCCGTTGAGTGACGACTTTTCCACTCAATATCGCCAGATCACTAAGACCGACTTTCGTCTCTGTTCGACTTGTAGGTCTCACAGTCAAGCTTCCTTATGCCTTTACACTCTTCGATCGATTTCTGACCGATCTGAGGAAACCTTTGTACGCCTCCGTTACCTTTTGGGAGGCGACCGCCCCAGTCAAACTGCCCGCCTGAAACTGTCCCCTGACCGGCTAACGATACAGGGTTAGAATTCTAGTTTTATGAGAGTGGTATCTCACTGATGGCTCAATTACTCCCGTAAGAATAACGTCAAAGCCTCCCACCTATGCTGCGCAAATAAAACCCGAAACCAATTTCAAGTTACAGTAAAGCTTCATAGGGTCTTTCTGTCCTGGTGCAGGTAGTCCGCATCTTCACAGACAAGTCTATTTCACCGAGTCTCTCTCTGAGACAGTGTCCAAATCGTTACGCCTTTCGTGCGGGTCGGAACTTACCCGACAAGGAATTTCGCTACCTTAGGACCGTTATAGTTACGGCCGCCGTTCACCGGGGCTTCAGTTATCAGCGTCGTAAAAAACTAACCAACTTCTTTAACCTTCCGGCACTGGGCAGGCGTCAGCCCCCATACGTTGTCTTACAACTTAGCGGAGACCTGTGTTTTTGGTAAACAGTCGCTTGGACCTTGTTATTGCAACCTAATAGGTACCCCTTCTCCCGAAGTTACAGGGTTATTTTGCCGAGTTCCTTAGAGAGAGTTATCTCGCGCCCTTTGGTATACTCTACCAACCCACCTGTGTCGGTTTAGAGTACAGGTATTCTTTATTTATGACAGTGCAAGCTTTTCTTGGAAGTATAACATCAACTACTTCATATAACGCGCACGTTATTCCGTATTCATGACTTAGCTCAAAGTATTTTCTCTACTTCTCAACACCTCGTACACTTAAACCAATAACCAATATTTGGCTAGTCTAGCTGTCTTCGTCCCTCGTTGTCAATAAAGAATAGTATAGGAATATTAACCTATTGTCCATCGACTACGCTTTTCAGCCTCGCCTTAGGTCCTGACTTACCCCCCGCGGACGAGCCTTCCGGAGGAAACCTTAGGTTTTCAGGGCATCGGATTCTCACCCATGTTTTCGCTACTCAAGCCGACATTCTCACTTCTGCTTCGTCCACGCCCGCTTACGCTAACGCTTCAATCTATAACAGAACGCTCCCCTACCGATATAATTATTTATTATTATTTTTAATATCTCACAGCTTCGGCAAATTACTTAGTCCCGTTCATTTTCGGCGCAGGATTACTCGACCAGTGAGCTATTACGCACTCTTTAAAGGATTGCTGCTTCTAAGCAAACCTCCTGGTTGTTTAAGTCTTCCCACCTCCTTTACCACTTAGTAATTATTTAGGGGCCTTAGCTGGTGATCTGGGCTGTTTCCCTCTTGACAATGGAGCTTATCCCCCATAGTCTTACTGGTTAGCTATACACTTAGTATTCTTAGTTTGCGTCGATTTGGTACCGAATTACCAGCCCGCACCGAAACAGTGCTTTACCCCTAAGCTATAACGCTAACCGCTGCGCCTAAACACATTTCGGGGAGAACCAGCTAGCTCCGAATTCGATTGGCATTTCACCCCTAACCACAGCTCATCTGCTGATTTTTCAACATCAGTCAGTTCGGACCTCCACTTAGTATTACCGAAGCTTCATCCTGGCCATGGTTAGATCATCCGGGTTCGGGTCCGTAATTGGTGACATAAGCGCCCTATTAAGACTCGTTTTCACTATGGCTCCAGTATTTTTTACCTTAACCGTGCCACCAACTACAAGTCGCCGGCTCATTCTTCAACAGGCACGCAGGCAGACGTTAAAAGTCGTCCTTCTGCTGCTTGTAAGCTTACGGTTTCATGTTCTTTTCACTCCCCTCCCGGGGTTCTTTTCACCTTTCCCTCACGGTACTATTCCACTATCGGTCATTCAGTAGTATTTAGCCTTACGAGGTGGTCCTCGTAGATTCACACGGGATTTCACGTGCCCCATGCTACTCGGGATACAATCTAAAGGGTTTAATGTTTTCGACTACAAGATTTTCACTTTCTAGGATTTAGCATTCCAACTAATTCGTCTAACACCAAACCATACTTTATTATAAT